AAGGGGATCGATTCCGTAAAAGATGAGATCAGTAAATGGGAATTCACTGAAATGAAATCTTTGTGAGATCGTCAATAGTGTACCAAGGGTGTCTTTAGAGTATACCGAATCAGTATAGCTATCCTTCTTCTGACACAGCAACGCAATTTCACAATCAGTATCGAAATGGAGTGCTAGATAATTTATTTTTTTCTTTTATTGTTGCTTGTCGATGTTATATCATTCAATAGAAAATTTATCAAATTCCTGTAGTAGTATAATAGTAGTATAAGGGTTCTCTCCATTATTGGCTTCGGATTAGAAACTGAAAATCAGATATAATGTGAGATTGCTTTCGAATAATTCACGAGGGAGATTATCATATTCCTTTCTAATTCAATTAGATGCGAAATCTATAAATATTCTTTCTTTTTGTAGTTGTAGAAGATGTTTTTTGTTGGAACCCCCCTTTTTTTTTCATTTTTAAGGAATTGATTAGTTGTCCAGTAACAAGTAAGACTAGTAGATAGTCTTCGATGAAAGAAAGAGAACAAGCAAGTAGAATAAGAATCAATATTCACGATGCAAGCATTGTTGTATTAGGCCCTTTGGGTCTTTCGTGACCTAATTAGAATTAGAAAGTCGGGGCTTTCTAATTTTAAACACGATTAGATTCTGCAAAACTCTTTTTCTTCTTATTTGAGATATTATGTGAATGAACCTACTACTGAATCTAATGAGTTCAAATTAAAGTAAAAAAAAAGGAAAGTAATAAAGTAAGAGGCATTATACTATAAGGTCATTTTTGGTTCGAAAATACACAATATATTCCATACAATAATAAAAAAAAGATAAAAAAAAAATAGAAATGATTTTCCAATTTTAAATTTTAAGTGATTCAAATTCATTTATTTTTTGAATGAAGTTACCCAACACAGTTTTTTATTATTTAAAATTCTTTATTATTATTTATAATATTAATATAATATTAGTATAGTTATAGTAATTATTAATATAGATAGTAATTATTAGTATAATAATATTTGTTTTTAAGAGTTGCACAATGAATCGAATCTGTTGATTCGGAATCACGGGATGAATAGATATCACAGATGATGAATTGATTTCTTACCTATGTCACTCTATTTTTTTATTACTATTTATAATGATAATAATTGCTGAATCAAAAACTTTCAATTGAACTTATTCTTTCAATTGGTATTTTTGTTTATCTCTTTCAAAACTAAAATTGAAATTTAGGGAAGTGCTTTATAAACATATGTATAAAAAAAAATAACATATTTCATTTAGCCTCTTTATGCCTACCATAACTAGTTATTTCGGTTTTCTACTAGCGGTTTTAACTATAACTTCAGCTCTATTTATCAGTTTGAACAAGATACGACTTATTTGAAATTAATTGAATGAATAATTCATAAAAAAAAGAAATCTTTCTGTGGTATTCCATATATTCTATAGTTTCTTACCGTGTCAATTTCAAATTCTTGGTCATTAAGATTCATGTGCAATACGAATTAATATTTAAGAATAGATATTACCTCTCCCTTTCTCCTTTCAAACAAATTGAAATGATTGAAGTTTTGCTATTTGGAATTGTCTTAGGTCTAATTCCTATTACTTTGGCTGGATTATTTGTAACTGCATATTTACAATACAGACGTGGTGATCAGTTGGACCTTTGATTAATTAATATCTCTTTTTTTTATTGACCCCCTACTTGTTTTAATTTTAATCCATAGGGGGTCAAATTTAGATTTCTGTTCAATTATTTCATTGTAATTTTCGACCTAAGAATAACAAGAATGGAATCACGCTCTGTAGGATTTGAACCTACGACATCGGGTTTTGGAGACCCACGTTCTACCGAACTGAACTAAGAGCGCTTTCTAAATATTTTGTAACCCTAATATATATATTTTTGCATGCATCTACTATTATATTATATAGAATTATATAGAATATTGTAAAATGCAAGATTGATCATATTATGTATTGGATTATGGATACCCAATTTGAATCGATTTCAATTAATCCCTTGTTACTGCTCATAAGATAAGTAATAGGTAGGGATGACAGGATTTGAACCCGTGACATTTTGTACCCAAAACAAACGCGCTACCAAGCTGCGCTACATCCCTTTCCATTGGTCGACAGTGTCATTGTAGAGAATACCTGTATTGTTTTCCACATCTTTATTTTATCCATTCATATACAAAAATTATCTTGTCATTTATTTTTTTTATCTCATATCATATAACATATTATTAAGTATAATAAAAGACTTATATACGTAACGTATAATTAAACCCGCTGTAAAAAAAATGAATATAATATTTTTCGGGAATGTTGGGACATAAAAGGGTGTATTTTTTTTTCTTTTTTTTAAGAAAAGGAATAGCTACTGAATCGTTGTATATTTCCATTATAATTAGGCATTCCGCGTACAAATACAAGTGATCATTAATTACATATATGTCTGATCATATATGTATTACAAATTACAATAAATAAGGAGGATTTAAAATGCGAGATCTAAAAACATATCTCTCCGTGGCACCGGTAGTAAGTACTTTATGGTTTGGGTCTTTAGCAGGTCTATTGATAGAGATCAATCGTTTATTCCCGGATGCGTTGATATTCTCCTTTTTTTAATTATCGTTCTAGTTATTGACATGGGAGGGGGTGAAGAAGATTAGAGATATAATCAAATATCAGTGACTAATCCCTCCCCTTCCCTTCTTTGAATTTTCGAATTTATTAAATTATAATAAGTTCGAAAAGAGAAAGCATAAAAGTGGATTCAACTTCAGTAAAACTCGGAACTCGGACCGGGACTCTAAATTAAATTTAATTTAAATTAATAAGATAAGAGAATGAGAACGGAAATGGAAATTGATGGCTAGGTCAACAATATTATACAAAATACTTAAATGAAAAATGAAATACTTTACTGGGATTATAAATGTAGTTAGAAATTCTTCTATTACTTATTTAATTATATTACTATCTTGATTTCAACGAAATCTTTCAGAATTTGATTTCGAGTTAGCAACTTCTATTTTTTTTTGTTCCTTTCTTCTCTTTGGATTGGAAAATGGAATAGTTGGTTAAATAAAAAATCCAAAGGAGGTTCATGGCCAAGGGTAAAGATGTTCGAGTAACAGTTATTTTGGAATGTGCCAAATGTACTCGAAATGGTGCTAATAAGGAATCAATGAGTATTGGTATTTCCAGATATATTACTCAAAAGAATCGACATAATACGCCTAGTCGATTGGAATTGAGAAAATTCTGTCCCTTTTGTTACAAACATACAATTCATGGGGAGATAAAGAAATAGATCGAACTGATCCGATCGCCTGTATGTCACCCTTACAAGGAAGATTCAAAATGATATATATTATATATATATTCTATATAACATATATTTAAAGATAAACAACCCAAAATCCCTCATCAAAATTGGATTTTCGGGATAAGGAATAAACAAATCATGGATAAACCCAAGCGACTCTATTTTAAATCCAAGCGATCTTTTCGTAGGCGTTTGCCCCCGATTGGATCGGGGGATCGAATTGATTATAGAAACATGAGTTTAATTAGTCGATTTATTAGTGAACAAGGAAAAATATTATCTAGACGGGTGAATCGATTAAACTTAAAACAACAACGATTAATTGCTAGTGCTATAAAGCAAGCTCGTATTTTATCTTTGTTACCTTTTCTTAATAATGAGAAACAATTTGAAAGAGGTGAGTCGACCACTAGAACTACTGGTCTTAGAATCAAAAAGAAATAGGTTTATTCTTCACTTGAATCAAAATTCTAATACGAACTCAAAGGCGGATTGATGTTTTGTTCGAAAAATTCGCGAATCCAGATTTTGATTGTTGTATCATAAGAAAAAAAAAGAATCAATCTTTTTTTATTGAACGTGTTGTTTGTTCATTTTGGCGACCTTATCATATTATTATATGGTATCATACTAATTTCTATTCTACCTTCCCGGAGTTAATTCTCCAGCGAACTCTATTTAAAATTTAAAACATTCCCATGAATTCCTTCCAATCTACTTATTTTATAATTTCATTGGAAATCATATAAAGACAATTTCTATTTAATATAGCTATTTGCGCAAGTATTTTACGATTAAGAAGCAACTGCCTCTTGTACAGATTGTGTATTAACTTATTATAACTATAATATACGCTATTACCGCGAATTACTGCATTTATCCGAGTGATCCACAAACGACGAAAATCTCTCTTTTTCCTACCTCTATCCCGATAAGCCGAAAACAAAGCTCTTATTTTCTGTTGAGTAATAGTTCTAGTAAGTCTTGAATGAGCCCCTCGAAAACTTGATGCAAATAAACGAATTTTTGTTCTACGTCTTCGAGCTATATATCCTCGTTTAATTCTGGTCATTGAATAAATGAAACTTCGATGAATAACTAATTGATTTCCCTTCTTTCAGTTATTCCTTTTCCCTTTCCTAATTTTTGAATAACAAAACGGATTCGTCCAATGTATAAAATAAAAACTCCAATGGCTTTTGCTACTATAACCTTCCTGACCACGATTTTCTCTTTTTTTCTTCTAGGCATTTCACCTCGAAATAAAAATAAGAAATTGTATGGATAGTGATACTAGATATTAAAAAAAGCATATTAAATAAAAACACAAAGTAGTAAATCTAAATGGATAAAAAAATCGTGGGTTCCATCGTTTCTATGGTTACTTTTTAAACGGCGAGGTCCCCTCTATACACCGGAGCCCCTTCTTTCATTTAATCAATGCTATTGTTAACTTGTACAGTTTACACTCTTTGGCTCTACCTATGAATTATCCAGTAATCAGTCTTTCACAACGAGATCTACCTATACAGTAACGATATTTAATTATGAAGATTAGCTGTGTAGCTGACCCTGTTAGTCCGTTGTTGCAAGAGTAAGGGCATAATCTTTTTGCCTTTTAATTTAAATAATATTTTCCCTGCTTAATGGATAACCATTTGCTACCAATGGGAAATTCTTTTTCATCTTAAATTGAAAATTGAGACGCTTGGATTTACGATTTACACCAATAGAAACCATAAAATTTGATAAACAGTAGAAGGATATGATAGATCCTTTTTATATAGTGAATGGATTTCTTCCATTTTATCCTATTTATTGGTACTGATCATTGATACTGGAAAAATGGGTTCTTTTCTTTTGTCCCAGTCCATGCTCTGAACGAGTCACACATACACCCTAGTACATGTTCCTCGTCGCTGAGGGCATCCCCCAAGGGCGGGGGATTTCGTGACATTTCTGATTGGCTGTCGTGTCTTTCTAATAAGTTGTTTAATAGTTGGCATGTTGACTCGTATACATAATGAATTGGTTTAGATCGATCCTAACCGGATGATTAGGAATTACTTCTATATTGATAATTCTATATTAATAGATTAATTAATATAATACTATATCAAACCCCGGTAGGTAAAAATTTTGAATTGCGTATTTTATTTTCGTGAAATACCTGTTATTTTTTATTCTACCGCTACAAGATCAACAATTCCATGAGCTTGGGCTTCTGTTGCTGACATAAAAACATCTCTTTCCATGTCTTCGGATACAACCCATAAAGGTTTGCCCGTTCTTTGTACATAAACCCTTGTGATGGTTTCGCGTAACTTCAGCAGTTCTTCCGCTTCCTGGATAAATTCTCCCGTTTGTGCCTCATAAAAAGAACTAGCAGGTTGATGGATCATTACCCTGATTATATAACATAAAAAATGGTTCTTCTATCTCGAAGATAAATCAAAGAGAACAAATCAAATAAAGAATAATAAATACTACGAAAAACAAGATAGAATTGAACAACCGTACAGGCATCTTTATCTTTTGCGCATTGCATACGGCTCTACAATGGAATTCACTTTTCCCTCCCATCGAAGAAACAGAAAATATAGGGTCTATCATACTAGACCCAGATCGGTAAATAATCCAATAATCATCCTTCCTTTTATTTTGGAGTAGTTAAAAAATACTATGATGGCTCCGTTGCTTTATATTTATATAGATATTTATTTAGTCTTTTATTCAACAATCCCAAAGTTTCTTTTTTTTTTTTTTATTCTTTCATAACATAATTAGTCTTCTGGGGGGAAAACAAAAAAGTTTGTGACGCTGCAATAGGCTTCCGATAGATCAGATAAAATCGGAAATGCCCCTTATCTCATACTACTCTTTCGATATAGAATCGAATGGTTTTTTTTTCTCATATCGAATTCAAAATGCCATGCTATTATTACTTAATAGTCATATTTCATATGGCGAAGGCATAGTCTTCTTTTTTCTCTCAAATACAAAACTCATTGGCGCCGAGCATGAGGGAATGCTAGACGTTTGGTAATTTCTCCTCCGACCAGAATAAAAGATCCCATTGAAGCGGCTAATCCCATGCATATTGTCTGTACATCTGGTCCTACAAATTGCATAGTATCATAAATAGCTACTCCGGGTATTACCCACCCCCCGGGAGAGTTTATAAACAAATACAGATCTTTGGTATCATCCTCTATACTAAGATATACCATAAGACCAATAAGTTGATTCGAAATCTCGCTATCAACCTCTTGGCCTAAAAAAAGTAATCTTTCTCGATAAAGGCGGTTGATTAGGATAAAATTGTATCTTTAGGAACCATACGCGCACCTTTTGATGCATACAGGTTATCAAAAATCGCGAAAAAAAGAATCAATGTGTAGATTACAGCCCGCATTCTTTTGGACTCCTTCTAACAAAGGACTTTTTTGATTCCATTTTTATTTTTCAAGAAAGATTCGTTTTGGTCTGTTTACTTTACCTATAAATAGCAAAAAATAGAAAAGTAATTGACTAAATTTATCGAACGAACTTCTCATTGATGTATTGTTTCATCGAGATTGAATACAAATCACGATGTCATTTTCTTGTTCCGGAATGGGTTTCTTCAATTTTGTTAGGTTTATGTTCTACTCCAAGTCAAGTAAAGATCGGCCCTATTTTTATTTGCACATATAGGACAAATGTCCCAATACCAAGTCTTTTTGATATGGCTTTTTTATTTTTCAATTTTTTTTATGTCATGTCTTCTGCCAAATATTCAATGTATTCATTATATTACTCGATTGATTAAACAGTTTAAGATCACTCCTGTTTATAAATTAAAAATAGAATATGATAAAGGTAGTAATCATAGATATATTACCAATTGGGTTTTTTGTAAACGGAGCCTGGATACTTCATTTTATTGGTCCAATCGAGACAACTATAAAGTATTCTAAACCATAAATTATTCTAATTGATAATATTAATCTGGATACCTCCCCCCCCAAAAAAACAAAATCAATATAATTGCATTTCACGCTCCAAATTTTTGATAAGTCAATCAATCTTTCTTGGGCGAAAGAGAGGATATCTCGATCGGGGGAGAAAATGGGGGAATCCCATGTGACCCAATATATCTGACAAGTCGCACTATACGTCAACCCAAGATGCATCTTCCTCTCCAGGACTTCGAAAAGGTACTTTTGGAACACCAATAGGCATTAAAGAAAAAAAGAATTAAGTACTATATCTTACTTTGGTGTGGAAGCGTAACAATGGGTTTATTGTCTTAATATTAATAAGATTAGCCTTTATCATAGTTTATCCATAAAGTGAATAAGTTCATAACATAAAATAAAAAAAGAAGACAGAATGACTATGACTAAAGGAGAAAATTATTAGGAATAGGTCTTTTTAATGATATGAACAAATATGTATGCTTTCACTCATAGAAAATGAACGTGGGATCCCTCCCCCCTACCATTGCGTATTGGTACTTATCGGATATAGAATAGATCTGCTTCTTTTTGTTCCTACAAACAGAACTCTTCCATTATTACTAAAAGAATAAGAATAGAACAAATATTAATCCTTTCTTCGAGATAATCTACTGAAAAAAGGGGGGGTACATGGCATAGTTTTTTCCAATGCAATAAAGTTACATAGTGTCTATTTTTCGTTGAGAAAGGGGTATTTCCATGGGTTTGCCTTGGTATCGTGTTCATACCGTCGTATTGAATGATCCGGGTCGTTTGCTTTCTGTCCATATAATGCATACAGCTCTAGTTGCTGGTTGGGCCGGTTCGATGGCTCTATACGAATTAGCGGTTTTTGATCCCTCTGACCCTGTTCTTGATCCAATGTGGAGACAAGGTATGTTTGTTATACCCTTCATGACTCGTTTAGGAATAACCAATTCGTGGGGCGGTTGGAGTATCACAGGAGGGACTATAACGAATCCGGGTATTTGGAGTTACGAAGGTGTGGCCGGTGCACATATTGTGTTTTCTGGCTTGTGCTTTTTGGCAGCTATTTGGCATTGGGTGTATTGGGATCTAGAAATATTTTGTGATGAACGCACAGGAAAACCTTCTTTAGATTTACCTAAGATTTTTGGAATTCATTTATTTCTTTCAGGACTGGCTTGTTTTGGGTTTGGCGCATTTCATGTAACGGGGTTGTATGGTCCTGGAATATGGGTGTCCGATCCTTATGGACTAACCGGAAGGGTACAATCTGTAAATCCAGCGTGGGGTGTGGAAGGTTTTGATCCTTTTGTTCCGGGAGGAATAGCCTCTCATCATATTGCAGCAGGTACATTGGGCATATTAGCAGGTCTATTCCATCTTAGTGTCCGTCCGCCCCAACGTCTATACAAAGGATTACGTATGGGAAATATTGAAACCGTCCTTTCCAGTAGTATCGCTGCTGTTTTTTTTGCCGCTTTTGTTGTTGCTGGAACTATGTGGTATGGTTCAGCAACTACCCCGATTGAATTATTTGGTCCCACTCGTTATCAATGGGATCAGGGATACTTCCAACAAGAAATATATCGAAGAGTTGGCGCTGGGTTAGCCGAAAATCAAAGTTTATCAGAAGCTTGGTCTAAAATTCCTGAAAAATTAGCTTTTTATGATTACATCGGTAATAATCCGGCAAAAGGGGGATTATTCAGAGCGGGCTCAATGGACAACGGGGATGGAATAGCTGTTGGGTGGTTAGGACACCCTATCTTTAGAGATAAAGAAGGTCGTGAACTTTTTGTACGTCGTATGCCTACTTTTTTTGAAACATTTCCGGTTGTTTTGGTAGACGGAGACGGAATTGTTAGAGCAGATGTTCCTTTTAGAAGGGCAGAATCGAAGTATAGTGTCGAACAAGTAGGTGTAACTGTGGAGTTCTATGGCGGCGAACTGAATGGAGTCAGTTATAGTGATCCTGCTACTGTGAAAAAATATGCTAGACGTGCTCAATTGGGAGAAATTTTTGAATTAGATCGTGCTACTTTGAAATCCGATGGTGTTTTTCGTAGCAGTCCAAGGGGTTGGTTTACTTTTGGACATGCTTCGTTTGCTCTACTCTTTTTCTTCGGACATATTTGGCATGGTGCTAGAACCTTGTTCAGAGATGTTTTTGCCGGTATTGACCCCGATTTGGATGCTCAAGTAGAATTTGGAGCATTCCAAAAACTTGGGGATCCGACTACAAGAAGACAAGTAGTCTGATATAAGATTGATTTCTTACTTTTCACCTTTATTTTTGTGATTTAACATAGTTTAACATAAAATTTAACATAGTTTAACATAAATAGGGTACCGGATAAATCTTGATTTGAATTGCTGCCTTTCCTTTGACTCTTTCTTTTTAGTTATCCGGGAGACGATCCAAAATAAACAGGTATGGAAGCTATAATTGTAAACCACAATCGAATCTATGGAAGCATTGGTTTATACATTCCTCTTAGTCTCTACTTTAGGAATAATCTTTTTCGCTATCTTTTTTAGGGAACCGCCTAAAGTTCCAACTAAAAAGATGAAATGATTTTTGATTATCTCTATCTCAATTGAATTAATGAGCCTCCCAATATTGGGAGGCTCATTAATTCAACTAGTCTCCGTGTTCCTCGAATGGGTCTCTTAGTTGTTGAGAGGGTTGCCCAAAAGCAGTATATAAGGCGTACCCAGTAAAACTTACAAGTAAACCAGATATAGAGATGGCAACTAAGGTTGCTGTTTCCATTATTATATAATTTTAAGACTACAACGGATCTATGATAAGATCATTTATTTACAATAGAATGGTATACAAAGTCAACGACTCTCAATGAATACAAAATCGGATTTATGGCTACACAAACCGTTGAGGATAGTTCTAGATCTGGTCCAAGACGAACTATTATAGGGGATTTATTGAAACCATTGAATTCGGAATATGGTAAAGTAGCTCCCGGTTGGGGAACTACTCCTTTGATGGGTATCGCAATGGCTCTATTTGCGATATTCTTATCTATTATTTTGGAGATTTATAATTCTTCCATTTTACTGGACGGAATTTCAATGAATTAGATTAACAAGAACTACTAAATAGCTTTTCAATACAAAACCAAGTGAAGCATTTAGGTCGCTTTTAGTCCATTCTATTTTTTGGTAGTTCGACCGTGGAATTTCTTTGTTTCTGTATTTCCGGAATATGAGTGTGTGACTTGTTATAATTGATCCTATGGATACTACAGAAATCGGTTCTGTCATCTTGATACAGATGGTTTTACCTCGTCGGATATTCATTCTAGTATCTGGAACGCGCGGAATATATGAAATAGATTACAAACTATTATAACTATGATTCATATTTTATATTCAGACCTCGCTTGCCGGACTCCAAAAAAGAATTAACCAAAAAGAGTTTAAAAAAAAAGGGTTAGAAGTTATAAATTGAAATATTTTTATTCTTTTTCTGCTTTTTTTATTTTGAATTAAAGGACAAACCGTTCTTTGTATTTTTATTCATTATATATATTCATTGAATAAGTGATGATCCACCGATTCTTACTCAGAGAATTTTGGGACTTATTTTGAAGGTTTTATTGAATCATCGTGGTTGTAGTATGAATCTGAGGTTTTAATCGATTCTATAGGGTCTTAACAAGAGAATTCCTATCAATAATAAAGAAAACAGAAGTAAAGCTGCATTACACACAAATAAAAGAAAAGAAAAAAAATAGGTAAATAGAAGATTCAAGAGGCCTGTAACCATCAACATAAAGACGAATGAGCCAACTTGATAGTTTGGCATTATAACCACAAAGAAGAGCTTTCAGATTTTTATTCTTTCGTATCTTTAGAGAAAGATTGAATCATAGGATTAAAGAAGTTTCAAACTTTTTATTCCACATATCCGTTATAGCCAGTATTTGGGTGTTTCTGTTTGAGCCGTACGAGATAAAATTCTCATATACGGTTCTCAGAGGGGGAGTTCCTTGAGTTTACCTATCTCAATAAAGTCTATGATTGGTTCGAAGAACGTCTTGAGATTCAGGCGATTGCAGATGATATAACTAGTAAATACGTTCCTCCGCATGTCAATATATTTTATTGTTTAGGCGGAATTACGCTTACTTGTTTTTTAGTACAAGTAGCTACGGGATTTGCTATGACTTTTTACTATCGCCCGACCGTTACTGAAGCTTTTGCTTCTGTTCAATATATAATGACTGAAGCTAATTTTGGTTGGTTAATCCGATCAGTTCATCGATGGTCGGCAAGTATGATGGTCCTAATGATGATCCTGCACGTATTTCGTGTGTATCTCACCGGTGGCTTTAAAAAACCTCGTGAATTGACTTGGGTTACAGGTGTGGTTTTGGCTGTATTGACCGCATCTTTTGGTGTGACTGGTTATTCCTTACCTTGGGATCAAATTGGTTATTGGGCAGTAAAAATTGTAACAGGTGTACCGGAAGCTATTCCTGTAATAGGATCGCCTTTGGTAGAGTTATTACGTGGAAGTGCTAGTGTAGGACAATCCACTCTGACTCGTTTTTATAGTTTACACACTTTTGTATTACCTCTGCTTACTGCCGTATTTATGTTAATGCACTTCCCAATGATACGTAAGCAAGGCATTTCTGGTCCTTTATAGAGAATAAAGAATATAATATAGATCATAGATATTTGTAATCAGTCATTTATCACTTCACTCAGGGTAGGAACAATAGGATTTCATTGCTATAAATATGGATTATTGAAAAGAATAAAACATGTATTTGGATATTTCCCTTCAACCCCACAAAATTGTATTATTTCTTTGACACTAATGGTTGAAGTGAATTCTCCGAAGAGAAAATGGATTATGGGAGTGTGTGACTTGAACTATTGATTAGTCCGTGCAGATATATTCCTTATCTGCCACATTTGTTTGAATTCACAACTAAATGTGTCTTTGTTCCAACCACCGTGTAAGCCCCATACAGAGGATAGGCTGGTTCACTTGAAGAGAATCTTTTCTATGATCAGACTTGATTATGTGGTGCGTGAACAGGCTCCGTAAGATCCAGTAGAATAAGTGATGCGGCATAATACAGATTTTGTTTTATCTATTTCACTTACTTAATAGTATGGAAATGCACTCATTTCTTTTGCATTGA